AAAAAAGTACAACTTGAACAATGAATTAATAAGTCGAACAAAAGCTCTAGAAAAAGAAAAGGGATTTCTTGCTCTAGATATGCTCGAAAAAAGGACCAGATTATGCAATGATGAAAACGAACAAAAATACTTGCCCAAAACGTATGACCCCTTTTTGAGGGGACCATATCGTGGAACAATAAAAAAATTCTATTCACATACGATCATGAATGATTTAATCACTTCTACAGATACGGAGGATTCCATAGAAATCAATTGGATAAATAAGATTTATGGGCTACTTCCTAATAATTCTAATTATTCCAGAAAATTTGAACATCAAAAGAATCCGCCTGATAGGGAATCATTACTGAATTATATTGGTAATTCCTTAACCTCAATCAAAGAATTTCCTTTTGAGCCTGCACCCATTTTGCATTTTAAAAAATATTCTTTATTGAGAGAGCAAACAAGAATTGATTTAGAAAATCAAACAAAAGCTTTAAAATGGGTATTCGATGTAATTACAACTGATCCAAACGATCAAACAATAATTAGAAATAAATCTATTGGAATAGAAGAAATCCGTAAAAGGGTTCCCCGGTGGTCATACAAATTAACTGATGATTTGGAAGAACAGGAGGAAGAAAAGGAAGAAGAATCTAAGGAAGATCATGAAATTCGTTCAAGAAAAGCCAAACGCGTAGTAATTTATACTGATAACAATCAGAATACCAACCCTATTACAACTACAAATAATACTAATAATAGTGATCAAGCAGAAGAGGTGGCTTTGATACGTTACTCGCAACAATCGGATTTTCGTCGGGATATAATCAAAGGATCCATGCGTGCTCAAAGACGTAAAACGGTTATTTGGGAAATGTTTCAAGCAAATGTGCATTCTCCGCTTTTTTTGGATCGAATAGACAAAACATTTTTTTTTTCTTCTTTTTATATCTCTGAAATGATGAATCTCATTTTTAGGAATTCGTTGGGGAGAGAACCAGAATTGAAAATTTCACATTTTGATTTTGAGGAGGAAGAGACAAGGGAAAAAGAGAAAAAAAACGAAGAAAAAAAAGAGGAAAATGAACGTATAGTAATATCAGAAACTTGGGATAGCATTATATTTGCTCAAGCAATAAGAGGTTTGATGTTAGTAACCCAATCTTTTCTTAGAAAATACATTGTATTGCCTTCATTGATAATTGCTAAAAATATTGGCCGTATGTTATTATTCCAATTCCCCGAATGGTATGAGGATTTGAAGGAGTGGAATAGAGAAATGCATGTTAAATGCACTTATAATGGTGTTCAATTATCAGAAACAGAATTTCCCAAAGATTGGTTAACAGACGGTATTCAGATAAAGATTCTATTTCCTTTCTGTTTGAAACCTTGGCGAAGATCTAAAATACGATCTCATCCTAGGGATCAAATAAAAAAAAAAGGAAAAAAAGACAATTTTTGTTTTTTAACAGTTTGGGGAATGGAAGCGGAATTCCCTTTTGGGAATCCCCGAAAACGACCTTCCTTTTTTGAACCCATTTATAAAGAACTCCAAAAAAAAGTTAGAAAAGTTAAAAAGGATTTATTTCTACTTCTAAAAGTTTCAAAAGAAAAAACAAGATGGATCATTAAAATACTTCTAGTTCTAAAACGAATAATGAAGGAAATTCAAAAAGTAAACCCAATATTCTTATTTGAATTGAGCAGGGTGAAAGTATATGAAACGGCTGAAAATGGAAAAGATTCCGAAATAAATAATAAGATTATTCACAAATCAACCATTCAAATCCAATCCATGAATTGGACAAATTATTCACTCATAGAAAAAAAGATGAAAGATCTTTCTGATAGAACAATCACAATCAGGAATCAAATAGAACGAATCACAAAAGACAAGAAAAAAATAATTCTAACTTGTGATGATAAAAGATCGAAATCACAGAAACATATTTGGCAGATATTCCAAAGAATAAATATACGATTAATACGTAAATCACATTATTTTATGAAATCTCTGATTGAAAATATATATATAGATATCTTGCTATGTATGATTACCATTCACAGGATCTATTTCCAACTTTTCTTTGAATCAACAAAAAAAATAATCAATAAATCCGTTTACAACGATCAAACAAATCAGGAAGGAATTGATGAAAGAGATCAAAATACAATGAACTTTTTTTCCACTATAAAAAAGTCCTTTTCGAATACTAATATTAGTAATAGTACAAAAATGTATTATGACTTATCCTCCTTGTCCCAAGCATATGTATTTTACAAATTATCACAAACCCAATTACTTAACAAGTATCAATTGAAATCTCTACTTCAATATCAGGGGACTTACCCTTTTATTAAGGATAAAATCAAGAATTATTGTATGACACGAGGAATATTTGATTACAATTCAAGACATAAGAAAATTCATAAGTCTGGAATGATTGAATGGAAAAACTGGTTAAAGGGGCATTATCAATACAATTTATCTCAAACCAAATGGTCGCGGTTAGTACCACAAAAATGGCGAAATAGAATCAATCAACGTTATAGGATTCAAAATAAGGACTCAATTAAAGCGGATTCATATAAAAAAGAAAAAAGCCAATTAATTCATTACGTGAAACAAAATTACTATGCAGCGGATTCATTGACAAATCAAAAAGAAAAATGGAAAAAACACTACAGATATGATCTTTTATCACATAAATATATGAACTATGGGGATAAGGAGGATTCTTATATTTATGGGTCAAGATTACAAGTAAATGGGGTTCACAAAATTCCATATAATTTCAATAAACCAAAATCCGAATCATTTTATGTATTGGTAAGTACAGCTATTAGTGATTATCTAGAAGAAGGATATATTATTGATACGCATAAAAATCTAGATAGAAAATATTTTGATTGTCAAATTCTCCACTTTTGTCTTAGAAAAAATATCGATATTGAGACCTGGACCAATACACATATCGGTACCAAAATTGATAAAAATACTAAGACTGAAAAAAAAATCAACAACAAATTAAAAAAAAAAGATATTTTTTCTCTTATGATTCATCAAGAAATCAACCCATCCAATCAAAAAAGTATTTTTTTAAATTGGATGGGAATGAATCAAGAAAGAGTTTATCATACCATATCAAATCTAGAATCTTGGTTCTTCCCAGAATTTGTCTTACTTTTTGATGCATATAAGATTAAACCATGGATTATACCAATCAAATTACTTCTTTTTGACTTTTATTTTTATAAAAATAAAAGTCAAAATAAAAACATCAATATAAATGGAAAAAATAATCCTCAGATGATATCTCATCAAAAAAAATATCTTAAATTAGAAAATTCCAACCAACAAAAAAATGAGCAACAGGACCAAGTAAATCTTGTATCAGATCTACGAAAAGAAAACAAAAAAAAAGATATTGAAGAGAATTATGCGAGATCAGACATTACCATTAAAAAAGGTAAGAAGAAAAAACAATCCAAGAAAAACAAGGAAGCAGAACTAGATTTCTTCCTGAAAAAATATTTCCTTTTTCAATTAAGATGGGATGACTCCTTGAACCAAAGAATGATCAATAATATCAAGGTATATTGTCTCTTACTTAGACTGATAAATCCAAAAGAAATTGCTATATCCTCGATTCAAAGAGTAGAGATGCATCTGGATGTAATGCTAATTCAGAAAGATCTAGCTCTTACAGAATTGATAAAAAAGGGAATATTAATTATCGAACCAATTCGTCTATCTATAAAAAGGGATGGAAAATTGATTATATATCAAACTATAAGTATTTCATTGGTCGAGAACAATAAACACCAAACTAATAGAAAATGCATAAAAAAAAGATATATTGATAAGAGGAATTTGGATAAACCCATTGTACGATATGGGAATATGCTTGTGAATGGGGACACAAATTATTATGATTTCCTTGTTCCCGAAAATATTCTATCTCCTAGACGTCGCAGAGAATTGAGAATGTTAATTTGTTTCAATTCCCATAATTGGAATGTTACGGATAGAAATAGAAATCCATTATTTTGCAATGAAAATAACATAAGAAACTCTGGAAAATTTTTGGATGAGGACAAGCATCTTAATACGGATACAAATAAATTCATTAAATGCAAATTTGTTCTTTGGCCCAATTACCGATTAGAAGATTTAGCTTGTATGAATCGCTATTGGTTTGATACCAATAATGGCAGTCGTTTCAGTATGTCAAGGATACATATGTATCCACGATTTAGAATTATTTAATTTAATAGTATATTTCCTATATCATATATATATCTATATTCCGCGACATTTTCGGTATATGAAAGCCGAAAGATGTATGCATATGCTATGTTATATTTTGGTAAATGATACAGATTGAATGGTGTATCCATTCAATTGGATATAGGAATAAATAAATTAGGGGAATCCTTTTAGATAGAAATAAATTCTTTTCTTTCGTTAATGTGGAAACATATTATCCCTTTCTATCCAAATCAAATTGAAAATTTGATTTGGATAAAATAAAGAAGTAGTATATGAATAAATCCAAATTTTTGTGTGTACTAGATGTGTGTACTAGATTAAAATAACCGGCATAATTCTTTTTTTTTTTTATTTTTCCTGATCGGAAAAATCCATGAAAAAGAAAGAAAAAGGATAGAAAAATTTTTTATGGTCAAAAATTCATTCATTTCCATTATTCCACAAGAAGAAAAAGAAGAAAACAAGGGTTCTGTTGAATTTCAAGTATTCAGTTTCACCAATAAGATACGGAGACTTACTTCACATTTGGAATTGCACAAAAAAGATTTTTTATCACAAAGAGGTCTACGAAAAATTCTAGGAAAACGTCAACGGTTGCTGGCTTATTTGTCAAAGAAAAATAGAGTACGTTATAAGAAATTAATTGGTCAGTTGGATATTCGAGAGCCAAAAACTCGTTAATTTAATCGTTTGAATTTTTTTTAGTAGTATTCAATTTTTCGTTTTGATGAGTCTCGTTTTGAGGAATTCATGGAATAATGAATTAAGGAAGAAAAGATATGACAGTACCGGTTACAAGAAAAGATCTCATGATAGTCAATATGGGGCCTCACCACCCATCAATGCATGGTGTTCTCCGACTAATCGTTACTCTCGATGGTGAAGATGTTATTGACTGTGAGCCCATATTGGGCTATTTACACAGAGGAATGGAAAAGATAGCGGAAAATCGAACAATTATACAATATCTACCTTATGTAACACGATGGGATTATTTAGCTACTATGTTCACAGAGGCAATAACCGTAAATGCGCCAGAACAATTGGAAAATGTTCAAGTACCTCAAAGAGCTAGCTATATCAGAGTAATTATGCTGGAATTGAGCCGTATAGCTTCTCATTTGTTATGGCTTGGACCTTTTATGGCGGATATCGGTGCACAGACTCCCTTTTTCTATATTTTCAGAGAAAGGGAATTGATATATGATCTATTCGAAGCCGCCACAGGTATGCGAATGATGCATAATTATTTCCGTATTGGAGGAGTAGCTGCTGATCTACCTTATGGATGGATAGATAAATGTTTGGATTTCTGCGATTATTCTTTAACAGGAGTTGTTGAATATCAAAAACTTATTACGTGGAATCCCATTTTTTTGGAACGAGTTGAAGGAGTGGGCATTATTGGTGGAGAAGAAGCTGTAAATTGGGGTTTATCAGGACCGATGTTACGAGCTTCTGGAATCCAATGGGATCTTCGTAAAGTTGATCATTATGAGTGTTACAATGAATTCGATTGGGAAGTCCAATGGCAAAAAGAAGGAGATTCATTAGCTCGTTATTTAGTACGAATCGGTGAAATGAAGGAATCCATAAAAATTATTCAACAAGCTCTAGAAGGAATTCCTGGAGGACCTTATGAAAATTTAGAAGTACGACGCTTTGATAGAGCAAAGAATTCCGAATGGAATGATTTTGAATATAGATTTATTAGTAAAAAACCTTCACCCAATTTAGAATTGTCGAAACAAGAACTTTATGTGAGAGTGGAAGCCCCAAAAGGAGAATTGGGAATTTATTTGATAGGAGATAATAGTGTTTTCCCCTGGAGATGGAAAATTCGTCCACCTGGTTTTATCAATTTGCAAATTCTTCCTCAGCTAGTTAAAAGAATGAAATTGGCTGATATCATGACGATATTGGGTAGTATAGATATCATTATGGGAGAAGTTGATCGTTGAAATGATAATTGATACGACAGAAGTACAAACTATCAATTCTTTTTATACATCGGAATTTTTAAAAGAAGTGTATGGACTAATATGGATTGTACCCATTTTGACCCTTATATTGGGAATAACAATGGGGGTACTAGTAATTGTGTGGTTAGAAAGAGAAATATCTGCAGCGATACAACAACGTATTGGGCCTGAATATGCTGGCCCGTTGGGAATTCTTCAAGCTATAGCGGATGGGACTAAACTACTTTTTAAAGAGGACCTCCTCCCATCTCGAGGAGATATTCGTTTGTTTAGTGTGGGACCGTCTATAGCGGTTATATCAATTCTACTAAGTTATTTAGTAATTCCTTTTGGGTATCGTCTTGTTTTAGCCGATCTCAGTATAGGTGTTTTTTTATGGATCGCCATTTCTAGTATTGCTCCTATTGGGCTTCTTATGTCAGGATATGGATCGAATAATAAATATTCCTTTTTAGGTGGTCTACGAGCTGCTGCTCAATCTATTAGTTATGAAATACCATTAACTCTATGTGTGTTATCAATATCTCTACGTGTGATTCGTTGGAATATGAACTTTGAACCTCTCTTCTAGAAATAAAAGAAAAAAGAAAGAGGTTCAATGTATTGAATAGATGTTTTAATTTTTTTTATTCAGCATTCGGGTTGATGAGTTAAACCAGATAGTTATATGAGTGAAACTAAACAGCTTCCAAATTTGTAGTAAGAAGAAACAATCTCATTCCCTATGTACAAGAATAAAGTTGAAGTAAAAATAAGCAGTGTAAACTGCTTACCCCAAGATTAAGATTTTTTGATTAGTCATCATATCTTGAAGCGGGCGCAAACAAAAGATCAACTGTATGGAGTTTCTACTACTGTCTCATATGTATTACTATACCGGGGATCAATCAAAAGTCAGTGGACGGTTAGGAACACCAAGGTACACAAAGGATTAGTAATGGAGATAATGTAGGGTATCAAAAAAGAGGTATTTCTTCATAAAACGAATCATAATAAGGACTTGAAATTGGTAGAAATGATCAAGTAGTACTTCCCTACGATTCCGATCTAGAGTATGCTCCTATTCACTGGTTAAAGAAATGACTATCAAGAACGAATTAATTCTTTATTTTATTTTTGAGTATCCTCCTCTGAGACAGAAGAACAGGAAAAAAGAAATGGAATGTAGTAATTGAATGAATAATAAAAAAGGGGGATCCTTATTTATTCTTTTCTCTATCCATATTCATACATATTGAATTCTTATCACGATTCATGAACTAATGACTAATTCTTTTTATTTTGTATTGATTGATATAAGGAGTATTTTATTGAAATATTAAGTTATTACCGAACAAAGATAAATTTTTATTGTAAAGGATGAGATCAATTCGGAAGCACTTTTTTTCTTATTCTAGCAGACAGAATTCCATTGGTCTAATTTGGGACTTTCCGATGTATCTTTATTCTATCCATCCAAAGATGGTGATAATACCGAACCCATCCTTACATTTTTTTTGTGGCCATCGAGGAGCCGTATGAAGCTGAGGTCTCACGTACGGTTTTGAAATAGCGATGGGAACAGTGATGTTATTATCGACTATGATTATCTAACAGTTCAAGTACAGTTGATATAGTTGAAGCACAGTCAAAATATGGTTTTTGGGGGTGGAATCTGTGGCGGCAGCCTATAGGATTTATTGTTTTTCTAATTTCTTCTCTAGCCGAATGTGAGAGATTGCCCTTTGATTTACCAGAAGCGGAGGAGGAATTAGTAGCAGGTTATCAAACCGAGTATTCGGGTATCAAATACGGTTTATTTTATCTTGCTTCTTACCTAAATTTATTAGTTTCTTCATTATTTGTAACAGTTCTTTACTTAGGTGGGTGGAATTTACCTATTACGTATATATCCATTTCTGAGCTTTTCGGAATAAAAAAAATCGCCAGCATTTTTGGAATGACAATGGGTATCCTTATTACATTAACTAAAGCTTATTTGTTTCTCTTCATTTCTATCACAACAAGATGGACTTTACCTAGAATGAGAATGGACCAGTTATTAAATCTTGGATGGAAATTTCTTTTACCTATTTCTCTAGGTAATCTGTTATTAACAACTTCTTCCCAACTTCTTTCATTATAAATAAGAGAATATGATAACACTATTTTAGATTCATAATCTCTATCAAACAAGAGAAAGAAACGTCAAATTTTTCATGTATATCTACAATATGTTCCCTATGGTAATTGGGTCCATCAATTATGGTCAACAAACAATACGAGCTGCAAGGTACATTGGTCAAAGTTTCATAATTACCTTATCCCACACAAATCGTTTACCTGTAACTATTCAATATCCTTATGAAAAATCGATCACATCAGAGCGTTTCCGGGGTAGAATCCACTTTGAATTTGATAAATGTATTGCTTGTGAAGTATGTGTTCGTGTATGCCCGATAGATCTACCCGTTGTTGATTGGAGATTTGAAAGAGATATTAAAAAGAAACAATTACTTAATTATAGTATAGATTTCGGGGTTTGTATATTTTGTGGTAACTGTGTCGAGTATTGTCCAACAAATTGTTTATCAATGACTGAAGAATATGAACTTTCTACTTATGATCGTCACGAATTGAATTATAATCAAATTGCTTTGGGTCGATTACCAATCTCAATAATAGGAGATTATACAATTCAAACAGTTATGAATTCGACTCAAATAAAAATAGACAAAGATAAACCCTTTGATTCAAGAACAATTACCGATTACTAAGATTTTGTTTTGATATAAAGGATCCAAGCTTTTTATTTTGGGTAGTCAGTAACTACAAATAAAAACTAATGATTGTTGAGAATCACTCTTTGATTTAAACTAAAAATATATTTTTAGTGATGATTTCGAAATAGCAAATTTCAACTACTTTTTTCTTTTTTTTTTCTTTCGGATAAATATAAATAAAGTAAGGTTGGCCCGATAATTTTATCTATATCTACATTAATCCATATTCAAATTCAATTCAATTATAAATGTATCATATACAATATTATATACAAGAAAACAAAAATAGGGTAACCCCTTTTCCTTTCCTGGACCATTTATTTAGTAAAGTTAAAGTAAGGTCATGAAATAGTTAAAGTTATTTATTTTGTATTTTATACATAATGGATTTACCTGGACCAATACATGATATTCTTGTTGTATTTCTGGGGTCAATTCTTGTATTAGGGGGTCTGGGGGTAGTATTATTTACCAATCCGATTTATTCTGCCTTTTCATTGGGATTGGTTCTTGTTTGTATATCCTTATTCTATATTTCATCGAACTCCTATTTTGTAGCTGCCGCACAGCTCCTTATTTATGTGGGAGCCATAAATATCTTGATCATATTTGCTGTAATGTTCATGAATGGTTCAGAATATTCCAATAATTCCTATTTTTGGACCATTGGAGATGGGGTCACTTTGATGGTTTGTACAACTATTCTTTTTTCACTAATTACTACTATCCCAGATACGTCATGGTATGGAATTATTTGGACTGCAAGGTCAAACCAGATTATGGAACAGGACCTAATAAATAACGTTCAACAAATTGGGATTCATTTATCAACAGATTTTTATCTTCCATTTGAACTCATTTCAATAATTCTTTTAGTTTCCTTGATAGGTGCAATTACTATGGCTCGACAATAAGCAATAAAAATACTTAACTTATAATGATTCCCAATTCTTAGAATTCTAACTAAATTCTAAATAAATAAATAGAAATTTTTAGTTAAATCTATCTACCGTCAATATCTTCTTTTGTTGTGTAATTGTTCTATTCTAATCAATTGAATCGGTTGAATTGTTGTTCATATTGAAATGAATCGAGATTGATAAGGAGTTAGTCAATGATGTTTGAGCATGTCCTTTTTTTGAGTGTTTATTTATTTTCTATCGGTATCTATGGATTGATCACAAGTCGAAACATGGTTAGAGCGCTTATGTGTCTTGAGCTTATACTAAATTCGGTTAATATCAATCTTGTAACATTTTCTGATATATTTGATAGTCGCCAATTAAAAGGAGACATTTTCTCAATCTTTGTTATAGCCATTGCAGCTGCTGAAGCAGCTATTGGACTTGCTATTGTTTCGTCGATCCATCGTAACAGAAAATCAACTCGTATTAATCAATCGAATTTGTTGAATAATTAGTGATAATCATCATAGATAATTTAAATAAAGACACATAAAAATATTTAATAGAATTGAAATACTATTTTTTATTGAATTTGAATGCAATTCCATTTTATTGAATTGCATTTTTATATTTATATTGAAATAATGATGACCGATTTGTTGGCCAATTAATTTTAATTCGCATGTGCAACTCGTATCATCATAATTGTTGAAACGAAAATCAAAGTGTCTTGACCTTTTCTCATAAACAGATTGATTTAAGAAATATATTGATTGTTTTTAATAAACCACTGTTTCGTCTGGTGTCTACAATATTACAATATATAATATATGATTCATTTACTACTAATTTGATTTGACCAGATCGAAAATCTTTTATGTTCAAAACTTTACTTTATAGATCCAATGTCACATTCAGTAAAAATTTATGATACATGTATAGGGTGTACTCAATGTGTACGAGCTTGCCCCACAGATGTATTGGAAATGATACCTTGGGACGGATGTAAAGCCAAGCAAATAGCTTCCGCGCCAAGAACCGAGGACTGTGTAGGTTGTAAGAGATGTGAATCTGCCTGCCCAACAGATTTTTTAAGTGTCCGTGTTTATTTAGGGCCTGAAACAACTCGCAGCATGGCTCTATCTTATTGATACGTTACAAAAAACTCCACTTGAATCGTTTGTGATTCCTCTTTACCGACAAAAGCCCGTGCTCGACAAAATATATTATTTTGAGGACGGGCTTTTCTGGTCAAAATGTATCTAGTCTTTATCACGAGTTATTTTCCTTGGTTAACAATACTTGTTGTTTTACCGATATTCGCGGGTTCCTCAATTTTCTTTTTCCCTCATAGAGGGAATAAGATGTTTAGGTGGTATACTATATGTATATGCTTATTAGAACTCCTTCTAACGACTTATGCATTCTGTTATCATTTCCAATTGGATGATCCATTAATGCAATTGAAGGAAGATTCTAAATGGATAGATGTTTTTGATTTCCACTGGAGACTAGGAATCGATGGACTTTCCATAGGACCCATTTTACTGACAGGATTTATCACTACTTTAGCAACTTTAGCAGCTTGGCCAATTACTCGAAATTCGCGGTTGTTCTATTTCCTGATGCTAGCAATGTACAGCGGTCAAATAGGATTATTTTCCTCTCGAGACTTTTTACTTTTTTTCATCATGTGGGAGTTAGAATTAATTCCTGTTTACTTACTTTTATCCATGTGGGGGGGAAAGAAACGTCTCTACTCGGCTACAAAGTTTATTTTGTACACTGCAGGGGGTTCCATTTTTTTCTTAATAGGAGTTCTAGGTATGGGTTTATATGGTTCCAATGAACCAACATTAGATTTTGAAAGATTAATTAATCAATCATATCCTGTGGCATTGGAAATAATATTCTATTTTGGCTTCCTTATTGCTTATGCTGTCAAATTGCCGATTATACCCCTACATACATGGTTACCTGATACCCATGGAGAAGCACATTACAGTACATGTATGCTTTTAGCTGGAATCCTATTAAAAATGGGCGCATATGGATTGATTCGGATCAATATGGAATTACTACCCCACGCTCATTCTATATTTTCTCCTTGGTTGGTGATAATAGGAACAATGCAAATAATCTATGCAGCTTCAACTTCTCTTGGTCAACGTAATTTAAAAAAGAGAATAGCCTATTCCTCTGTATCTCACATGGGTTTCACAATTATAGGAATTGGTTCTATAACCGACATGGGACTCAATGGAGCTATTTTACAAATGCTCTCTCATGGATTTATTGGTGCTGCACTTTTTTTCTTGGCGGGAACGAGTTGTGATAGAACACGTCTTGTTTATCTCGAAGAAATGGGAGGGATATCTATCCCAATGCCAAAAACATTTACCATGTTCAGTAGCTTCTCAATGGCTTCTCTTGCATTGCCAGGAATGAGTGGTTTTGTTGCGGAATTTGTAGTATTTTTTGGACTAATTACTAGTACAAAATATCTTTTAATGTCAAAAATGCTAATTACTTTTGTAATGGCAATTGGAATGATATTAACTCCTATTTATTTATTATCTATGTTACGTCAGATGTTTTATGGATACAAGTTATTTAATATTCCAAACTCTAATTTTTGGGATTCTGGACTACGAGAACTATTTCTTTCAATCTGTATCTTTCTACCCGTAATAAGTATTGGTATTTATCCCGATTTTGTTCTCTCGTTATCAGTTGACAAGGTACACGCTATCTTATCCAATTATTATCATAGATAGTGTTTCATTAATGAAACGGAAGGAAAGTCTTACAATTCTTTGAATTTAATATTTTTAAAATCGTTTGCTGTACTGTATAATGAAAAAAGAAATAAAATGAATAAGAATTGTAATTAGATACATCTCGAGTTTTTGAGAACCGTTTGAATCAAGGAATCATTCAAATTTAAATGGTTCTCAAAAACTCATAAAAACAAACTTTCGTTATATATGGGATGATGTTTTTATCTTATGTATTCTTCATGTAGTTTATTCAATTAGATGTTTATGTGAATGAACCATAACTATGTAGACCTATTCCTAATAGATTGATCCCAAAATAACATATCCAAATTATAATAAATCCTATAGAAGCTACAAGTGCCGAATTCGTACCTTTCCAATTTATATTTGTTCTAGTATGTAAATAAATCGCGAATATGGTCCAAGTAATAAATGCCCAAGTTTCCTTGGGGTCCCAATTCCAATAGGACCCCCATGCCTCATTAGCCCATACTGCTCCACAAAGAATACCTATGGTTAAAAAGGTAAACCCTAGACTAATGACACGATAACTCCAATAATCCAAACGCTCAGTTAATTGATATTTGTAATAATTTCGAAATGAAGGAAAAGAAGTGTTTTTAAAAACACTTCTTTTTTCATTCAAATATTCAATCTCACCAAAGAAAAATGACTTAATTAATAAATTATTGCTTTTACAAAAAATTTTGATGTTTTTTCGAAATGTAATGACTAGAAGAGCGACTGATAATAATGATCCGCATAAAAGAGCTGCATAGCTCAATAACATCATACTTACGTGCATCATTAACCACTGAGATTGTAGAGCAGGTACTAATATTGCGGATTGATGCATTTCAGTTGAAAGACCCGACATGGCAAAGCCTTGAGTAAAAATGGTACTTGGTGCAATTATTGTGCTTAAATCGTTTTTAAGGTTACGTATCTTGGGAATCATATGAATAATGAAGAAACTACACGAAAGGAAGATTAATGACTCGTATAAATTACTTAATGGAAAATGTCCCGAAGAAATCCAACGAGAAACTAATAATCCTGTTATAGAGAAAAAGGTAGCTATCATCCCTTTTTCTGATGAATCACGTAATCCTACAATTTTGTGGACTAATAAGGTCATCAAATGAATCATAATCACAATTGAAATGATCGAAAAAGAGATATGAGTTAATATATGTTCTAAAGTCGCAAATATCATAAAAGGGGTCCCATTACAGAATTGGAAATCGCGAATTGAATACATTTTAGGATCTATTGTATCTCTTTTAGAAGATGCCGCCACTCGGACTCGAACCGAGATGCTTTAGCACTGCTTCCTAAGAGCAGCGTGTCTACCGATTTCACCACGGCGGCTTACTTGAAATAATAATAGTCAATTCATGTTGAATCGTCGAGATTCAAGGATTCAATATAGTTTAGGAAACATTAATTAGAATCAATGAATAAAGACTGGTTTGTGGTTTAAATATTTGAATCCTCAATAAAATACCTACCTAGGTAGTATCGTCGTGGGTTTTTTAACAATCAACTTTCATGTACTAGAAACTAAGTTTTCTCCAAACAGTTGGAACTCCATAGTTTTTTCTCGGTTGAGGTATAAAACTAAGAATTGTCTTTTTTTCTCTATTTTTTTATGATTTGTTTTTCATTTATCCGATTTCATGGATTCAAATGAAAAAGATTTATTTGATTTTTTTCAATGAAAAAAATCAAATAACTAGGATTTCATATCTATCACAATTTCATCATTAAATACAAATAATTTGTTATTTTTCTAATGATTTCGATACCTTAGTATATTAAAATTAAAGTATTAATATTCTTTATTGCGCATATAATTTCTAATTTAGAATACCATTTACAAAACCAATTAAGTTTTGGGATAGGCATATAACAAAAGAGTTTCAATCTCTATCACAATTGTACTTTTCACAATAGAAAAGTACAATTGCGATAGGGAAAAAAATAATACTTAGAACCCAATATACAAAAAACTCTTATTCTATATATCACAGCAGTGAGTTCTAAGTAATATTGAGAAATTCAATACAGAAAAATACATTAGTTAACATTCATCTTACAAAATTTGAGGTTCTTTAGGCTATATTAATTGAGATTATTCTAAGACTTTATTATTTGTTTGTCGCACAAAAAACTTTTTGAATGCCCGGTGGAAACCGATTTCGCTAAAGAAAAAGTTTTTACTGCAACTAAATATCCTTTTTTCTTCCAAATATTTCTACGAATACGTTTTTTTGACATAGAAGTACGTTTTTTTGGAACTGCCAT